ATGTCTTATTCTTTTCAATAATCCATATTTGTAGCAATGAAATACTAGTCTTCCTACCCCAAGTGATAAATGATTGATTACAAATATCGATGGTATATATTCTTTATAAAGGACCAGAAATACCTTGCTTACGTATCATTGGGAAGTGCATTAACATAAATACGGCAGTAAGAAGGGGTAATACAAAAGTGTGTAAACTATAAAAACGAGTCAAAGTGGATTGTCCCACACTAGCACTTCCGCGTAATAACTCTACCAGGGGCGAGCCTATTACAGGAATAGCGTCTGGTACGCCCGTTACAATTTTGACTGCCCAATAACCAATTTGGTCCCAAGGTAAGGAATAACCAGTTACACCAAAGGATGCGGTCAATACACCCAAAACCACACCTGTAACCCAAGTCAATTCACGAGGTTTTTTAAAGCCGCCGGTGAGATACACACGAAACACGTGCAGGATCATCATTAGGACCATCATACTTGCCGACCATCGATGAACTGATCGGATTAACCAACCAAAATTAGCTTCAGTCATTATATATTGAACAGAAGCAAAAGCCTCTGTAACGGTCGGACGATAATAAAAAGTCATAGCAAACCCTGTAGCTACTTGTACTAAAAAACAAGTAAGCGTAATCCCTCCTAGACAATAAAATATGTTGACGTGAGGAGGAACATATTTACTAGTTATATCATCGGCAATTGCCTGAATCTCAAGACGTTCTTCGAACCAATCATAGATTTTATTGAGATAGGTAAATCAAGGAGACCCCCCCTGAGAACCGTATATGAAAATTTCATCTCGTACGGCTCAAACAGAAACACCCAAATACTAGTTCTAACGGATGTGTGTAATAGAAAGTTTTAAATTTCTTAATTCTATGATTCAATTTTTTCTGAAGATACGAAAGAATAAAAATCCGAAAGCTCTTCTTTGTGGTTATAATGCCAAAAAATCAAGTCGGCTCATTCGTCTATATATTGATCATTATAGGCCTCTTGAATCTTCTATTTACCTATTTTCTTTGTTGTTATTTATGTGTAATGCGGCTTTACTATTGTTTTCTTTATTATTGATAGGAATTCTCTTGTTAAGACCCTATGAATTGATTAAAACCTCAGATTCATACTAGAACCACGATGATTCAATAAAACCCTTTCAAACTAAGTCCCAAAATTCCCTGAGTAAGAACCATTGGATCATCACTTATTCAAAGATATAATGACTAAAAATCCAAAGAAACCCTTGTCCTTTGATCAAAATAAGCATAAACGAAAGTTTGAAAGAATAAAAATCTTTCTATTTATAACCCCTAACTCTTTGAAAAAATTTTTGAAGTCCGGCCACGAGGTCTGACTATTAAGTATGAATCATAGTTCTAATACGTTGTAATCTATTTCATATATTCCGTGCTCCAGATACTAGAATAAATATCCGACGAAGTAAAACCATCTCTATCAAGATGACAGACCCATTCTCTGTACTATCCATAGGATCAATTATACCAAGTCACACACTCATATTCCGGAAATACAGAAACAAAGAAATTCCACGGTCGAACTACCAAAATAGAGTGGGATAAAAATCAGAAACCTAAACGCTTAACTTTGTATTGGTATTGAAAAAGCTAGTTAATGGTTCTTGTGAATCTAATTCATTGAAATTCCATCCAGTAAAATGGAAGAATTATAAATCTCCAAAATAATAGATAGGAATATCGCAAATAGAGCCATTGCGAGACCCATCAAAGGAGTAGTTCCCCACCCAGGAGCTACTTTACCATATTCTGAATTCAATGGTTTCAATAAACTCCCTGCATTAGTTCGTTTTGGGCGGCCAGATCTAGAACTACCCTCAACGGTTTGTGTAGCCATAATATTTTATATTCAGTAAGATCTGTTGACTTTGTATACCATTCCGTTGTAAATAAATGATCTTATCATAGATCCATTGTGGTCTTAAAACTATAAAATGTCTTAAAATTATATAATCTATATAATAATGGAAACAGCAACCCTAGTTGCCATCTTTTTATCTGGTTTACTTGTAAGTTTTACTGGGTACGCCTTATATACTGCTTTTGGCCAACCCTCTCAACAACTAAGAGATCCATTTGAGGAACATGGGGACTAGTTGAAATAATGATCCTCCCAATATTGGGAGGATCATTACTTTCAATTGAGATAATGAAAAATCATTTCACCTTTTTAGTTGGAACTTTAGGCGGTTCTCGAAAAAAGATAGCGAAAAAAATTATTCCTAGAGTTGAAACTAAAAGGAATGTATAAACCAATGCTTCCATAGATTCGATCGTGGTTTACAATTATAGCTTCCATACCTGTTTATTTGGGATCGTCTCCCGGATAAATGATAAATAAAGAAAAGAACAAGAGTCAAAGAAAAGGCAGTGATTCAAATCAAGATTTATCCGATACCCTATATAAAATATAAAATCACAAAAATAAAAACGAAAGGTAACAAAGCAATATTGTATCAGACTACTTGTCTTCTTGTAGTTGGATCTCCAAGTTTTTGGAATGCTCCAAATTCCACTTGAGCATCTAAATCCGGATCAATACCAGCAAAAACATCTCTAAACAAGGTTCTAGAACCATGCCAAATGTGTCCGAAGAAGAAGAGCAAAGCAAACGAAGCATGCCCAAAAGTAAACCAACCCCTTGGACTGCTACGAAAAACACCATCGGATTTCAAAGTAGCACGATCTAATTCAAAAATTTCACCCAATTGAGCACGTCTAGCATATTTTTTTACAGTAGCGGGATCACTATAACTGACTCCGTTGAGTTCGCCGCCATAGAACTCGACAGTTACACCTACCTGTTCGACACTATATTTTGATTCTGCCCTTCTAAAAGGAACATCGGCTCTAACAATTCCGTCTCCGTCTACCAAAACAACCGGAAATGTTTCAAAAAAAGTAGGCATACGACGTACAAAAAGTTCGCGCCCCTCTTTATCTCTAAAGATAGGATGTCCTAACCACCCAACAGCTATTCCATCCCCGTTGTCCATTGAACCCGCTCTGAATAACCCTCCCTTTGCCGGATTATTGCCGATGTAATCATAAAAAGCTAGTTTTTCAGGAATTTTAGACCAAGCTTCAGATAAACTTTGATTTTCAGCTAACCCAGCACCAATTCTTCGATATATTTCTTGTTGGAAGTATCCTTGATCCCATTGATAACGAGTGGGACCAAATAATTCAATCGGGGTAGTTGCTGAACCATACCACATGGTTCCAGCAACTACAAAAGCTGCAAAAAAGACAGCAGCAATACTACTGGAAAGGACGGTTTCAATATTTCCCATACGTAATCCTTTGTATAGGCGTTGAGGTGGACGAACGCTAAGATGGAATAGACCCGCCAATATGCCCAAAGTCCCTGCTGCAATATGATGAGAGGCTATTCCTCCCGGAACAAAAGGATCAAAACCCTCCACACCCCACGCTGGATTCACGGATTGTACCCTTCCGGTTAGTCCATAAGGATCGGACACCCATATTCCAGGACCATACAATCCTGTTACATGAAATGCACCAAAACCAAAGCAAGCCACCCCTGATAGAAATAAATGAATTCCAAAGATCTTAGGCAAATCCAAAGAGGGTTTTCCTGTACGTTCATCAGTAAATATTTCTAGATCCCAATACACCCAATGCCAGATAGCTGCCAAAAAGCACAAGCCAGAAAACACAATATGTGCCCCGGCCACACCTTCGTAACTCCAAATACCTGGATTAGTTACAGTACCCCCTGTGATACTCCAACCGCCCCATGAATTGGTTATTCCTAAACGAGTCATGAAGGGTATAACGAACATACCCTGTCTCCACATTGGATCAAGAACAGGATCAGAAGGATCAAAAACTGCTAATTCGTATAGAGCCATCGAGCCGGCCCAACCAGCAACCAAAGCTGTATGCATTATATGGACAGCAATCAAACGACCGGGATCATTCAATACGACGGTATGAACACGATACCAAGGCAAACCCATGGAAATACCCCTTTATCAACGAAAAATAGACACAATGTAACTTTATTGCATTGGAAAAAACTATGCTGTGGACCCTCTTTTTATTGGATTATCTTGGGGAAAAGATTAATATTTGTTTGATTCTTTTCGTAATAATTACTTTTAGTAATAATGAAACTATTTTGTTCGTAGGAACAAAAAGAAGCAGATCTATTCTACACCCGATAAGTACCAATACGCAATGGTAGGGGAGTTGATACCATTTTATATGAGTGAATGCATATATATATTTCTTCATCATTCAAAGGACTTATTTTTAAGAATTTCCCTTTATTCATTTTGTCTTATTTTATTTTTTTATGAATTTAGTCAATCTATGGATAAAATATGATGAAAGGCCAATATTATTAGGACAATAAACCCATTGTTACGCTTTCACATCAAAGTGAGATATAGTACTTAATTTTTCTTTTATTTAATGCCCATTGGTGTTCCAAGAGTACCTTTTCGAAGTCCCGGAGAGGAAGATGCATTGTGGATTGACGTATAGTGCGACTTGTCAGATATATTGGGTCATATGGTATTTCCCCGTTCTCTTCCCCGATCGAGATATCCTCCCGTTCGCCCAAGAAAGATTGATTGAATTATCAAAAATTTGGAGCGTGAAGTGCAATTAGATCTATTTTTTCGGGAGGGCATACAGATTATAATATTATAAATTAGAATAATTTATGGTTGGCTTGGTTAGGCCAATAAAATGAAGTATCCAGGTTCCGTTTAGAAAAAACCAATTATATTTATGATTACTATTTATATCATATTCTATTTATATATTTATAATATAAATAGAAGTGATCTCAAACTGTTAATCAATCGAGTAATATGATGAATGCAGTGAATATTTGTTGTAAGACATGAAATAAATAAAAAAAAAGAAGTCGTAGCAAAAGGACGTGGTATTGGGGTGTTTGTCCTATATGTGCAAACCCAAATCGGGCGGATCTTTACTCGGAGTAGAGCATAAACCTAAAAAAATTGAAGAAGCCCATTCAGGAACAAGAAAATTACATCGCGATTTAGATTGTATCTCGATGAAACAATACATCAATGAGAAGTTAGTTAGATAAGTTTATTAATTTTTTTTGTAGATAAACAAAACAGGCCAAAACCCATCTTTCTTGAAAAATGAAAGAAAAGCCCCTTTTTATTTTATAAGTTATTTTTATTTTATAAGTTAAAAGCCTGTTATGAAAAAAAAGAAAGCGCTAGAATCTACATCTACACATTGATTCTTTTATTTCGTGATTTTTGTTGAACCGTATGCATCAAAAGGTGCACGTACGGTTTCTAAGGGATACAACTTTATCCCAATCAACCGACTTTATCGAGAAAGATTACTTTTTTTAGGGCAAGGAGTTGATAGCGAGATCTCGAATCAACTTATTGGTCTTATGGTATATCTCAGTATCGAGGATGATACCAAAGATCTGTATTTGTTTATAAACTCTCCTGGCGGATGGGTAATACCCGGAGTCGCTATTTATGATACTATGCAATTTGTGCGACCAGATATACAGACAATATGCATGGGATTAGCCGCTTCAATGGGATCTTTTATTCTGGTCGGGGGAGAAATTACCAAACGTCTAGCATTCCCTCACGCTTGGCGCCAATGAGTTTTTTATTTGATTTGAGAGAAAAAAGAAGACTATGCCTTCGCGCTATATGAAATATGAATATTAAGTAATAATAGCATGGCACTTCGAATTCGATATGAGAATTTTTTTTATTTAAACCCTTAAATTATGTATCGAAAGAGTAGTATGAGATAAAAGGTATTTCCGATTTTATCCGATCTATCGGGAGGCCTATTTCAGCGTCACAAACTTTTTTGTTTTCACGCCGGGGGCTCTTAATCTTAACAATATTTATGTTATGAAAGTGAAAGAATATGAAAATAAAAAAAAATATTGTTTTTTTATTTGAAAAAAAAAAAAGAAACTTTGGGATTGCTAAATAAGAGACGAAATAACTATATAAAGCAACGGAGCCATCATAGTATTTTTGAACTACTCCAAAAAGAAGGGCGGTTATTGGATCATTTACCAACCTGAGTCTGATAGACTCTATATTTATTTTTTATTTTTTCGATGCTAAGTAAAGTAAAAAAAAGTGAATTCCATTATAGAGCCGTATGCAATGCACAAAATATGCCTGTACGGTTGTTCAATTATATCTTTTTTTTTATTATTATTCTTTATCTCTTCACCTTTCATCATACGAGATAGAATAAACATTTATTATGTTATATCATCAGGGTAATGATCCATCAACCTGCTAGTTCTTTTTATGAGGCACAAACGGGAGAATTTATCTTGGAAGCGGAAGAACTACTGAAGCTGCGCGAAACCGTCACAAGGGTTTATGTACAAAGGACAGGCAAACCCTTATGGGTTGTATCCGAAGACATGGAAAGAGATGTTTTTATGTCAGCAACAGAAGCCCAAGCTCATGGAATTGTTGATCTTGTAGCGACTGAATAAAAAAGAAAAAATAACAAGGATTTCACACGAATTCGTGTTTATCTTCTTACCATTTACCATATTAAATATTCTATTCATTAATCTATTAATATAGATAATATAGAAATAAAATCGTTCATAATCATACGGTTAAGATCGATCTAAACCAGCCCATTATGTATATGATTCAACATGCCAACTATTAAACAACTTATTAGAAACACAAGACAGCCAATCAGAAATGTCACGAAATCCCCCGCTCTTGGGGGATGTCCTCAGCGACGAGGAACATGTACTAGGGTGTATGTGCGACTCGTTCAGATCATGGGCTAGGACAAAAGAAAGAAAACAATTGATCCAGTATCAACGATCAGTACCAGTGAATAGGATAGAATGGAAGAACTCCATTCTATATCTAAAATCTAAAAATAAAAAATTATATTGTGGTATCAAATGTATGGTTTCCATTGGTGCAAATCCAATCACCTCAATTTAAAATTTAAGATGAGAAAGAATTCTCCATTGATAGCAAATGGTATCCATTAAGCAGGGGAAATCCTATTTAAATTAAAAAAGAAGAAAAATTATGCCTTACTCTTGCAAGAACGGACTAACAGGGTCAGCTACTCAGCTAATCTTCATAATTAAATACCGTTACTGTATAAGTAGATCTCGTTGTGAAAGACTTAGTACTGGATAATTATGGGTAGAGCCAAAGAGTGTGAACTGTACAAGTTAACAATAACATTGATTAAATGAAAGAAAGAAGGGCTCCGGTGTATAGAGAGGACCTCACCGTTTAAGAAGTAACCATAAAAACGATGGAACCCACTATATCCATTTTTATTTACTACTTTTTTATTTACTATGTGTTTTTGATACCTAGTATGAATACAATTTTTTTTTTTCTAGGCATTTCACCTAGAAAAAAAAATATAAAATCGTGGTCGGGAAGGTTATAGTAGCAAAAGCCATTGGAATTTTTATTTTATACATTGGAAGAATCCGTTTTGTTATTAATAGACTAGGACACGGGAAGGGAATAACTGAAAGAAAGGAAATCAATTAGTTATTCATCAAAGTTTCATTTATTCAATGACCAGAATTAAACGAGGGTATATAGCTCGAAGACGTAGAACAAAAATTCGTTTATTTGCATCAACTTTTCGAGGGGCTCATTCAAGACTTACTCGTACTATTACTCAACAGAAAATAAGAGCTTTGGTTTCGGCTCATCGGGATAGAGGTAGACAAAAGAGAGATTTTCGTCGTTTGTGGATCACTCGGATAAATGCAGTAATTCGCGAGAATAAGGTATACTTTAGTTATAGTAGATTAATACACAATCTGTACAAGAAACAGTTGCTTCTTAATCGTAAAATACTTGCACAAATAGCTATATTAAATAAGAGTTGTCTTTTTATGATTTCCAACGAGATCATAAAATAAAGAGATTGGAAGGAATCCGTTGGAATAGTTTAAATGGAGTTCCCTGGAGAATGAACTCTGGGAAGGTAGAGTAGAAATTAGTATGATAAAATATGATAAAGTCATCAAAATGAAGAAACACGTTCAATAAAAAATATTTATTCTTCTTCTCCAATTTTTTTTTTCTTAATACACAACAATCAAATCTCAATTTTCCGATTTTTCGAACAAAAAAAACGTCAATCCGCTTTTGAGTTTGGATTGGAATTTTATTTGGATTCAATTGAAGAGTCAGCCTATTTTTTTTCTGGTTCTAAGACCAGCAGCTCTAGCGGTTGACTCGCTTCTTTCAAATTGTTTCTCATTATTAAGAAAAGGTAACAGAGATAAAATACGAGCTTGTTTTATAGCAATAGTAATTAATCGTTGTTGTTTTAAGGTCAATCTATTCACCCGTCTAGATAATATTTTTCCTTGTTCGCTAATAAATCGACTAATTAAACTCATGTTTCTATAATCAATTCGATCCCCCGATTGGATCGGAGGCAAACGCCTACGAAAAGATCGCTTAGATTTAAGAAAGATTCGCTTGGATTTATCCATGGTTTGTTTATTCCTTATCCTGAAAATCCAAATCCTATTTCGATCGGATCAAACATGATGTAGATGTAGAATTAAGAAATAGGATTTGGTTTGTTTATATTTTAAATTTAAATAAATATATGTTATATATATTGTTATATATAATATGTAATTTTTCATCTTCCTTGGAAGACTGACACACGAGCGATCGGTTCGATCTATTTCTTTATCTCCCCATGAATCGTATGTTTGTAACAACAAGGACAGAATTTTATCAATTCCAATCGACTAGGCGTATTGTGTCGATTCTTTTGAGTAATATATCTGGAAATGCCCATTAATTCTTTATTAACACGATTTCGAACACAACTGGTACATTCCAAAATAACCCTTACTCGGACATCTTTACCCTTGGCCATGAACCTCCTTTAGTTTTTGATTCACTCAATTCTTTAATTTTCCGATCCGAAGCAAGGAAGAAGAAAGGACCAAAAAAATATCAGCAGGTAACTCGAAATCAAATTATGAAAGAAAGATTTCGTTTCAATCAATATAGTAATAATAAGTAATATAATAGTAATAATAAGTAATATAATGATTTCTAACTATCTAATTATATTTATAATATTTATAATTAAAAATTGCCGTAGAGTATTTTCAGTTAAGTATCTTGTATGATATTGTTGCCCCAACCATCACATTTTAATTTCCACTCTATTATTAATTTTATTTGAGCCTTGCCCGAGTTCAGAGTTTCACTGAGGGCGAAACCGCTTTTTCTTTTTTTTTTTTTTAGAATAAGTTAGAAAAAAAAAAAAAGAAAAAAAAAGAAGGGAAGGGATTAGTTACATATTTTTGATTGTATCTCTAATCTTCTTCCCCCCTTCCCATATCAATAACTAGAATGAAAAAAAGGGGAATATCAGCGCATCCGGAAAAAAACGATTGATCTCTATCAATAAACCTGCTAAAGACCCGAACCATAGAGTACTTACTACCGGTGCCACGGAGAGATATGTTTTTAGATCTCGCATTTAAAAAACTCCTCTTTCTTTATTTTTCTTTATTCGTTATTGTAATTTTATTCTAATTTGTAATACATAATGGTAATACATATATGACCAGATGTGTATATGTAGTTAATGACTGCCCACTTGTATTTGTACGCGGAGTCCCTAATTCAAATTAGGAATGTACAAACTATATATTTCTTAAAAGAAAAAAATACGTCTATTTCCGTCTGAAATTCCTAAAAAATATTAATTTTTTATGGTAGGTTTCATATTTATTTCATACTTTATATAAGTCTTTTACTATATTAGATGTTTGTTATATGATATATGAGACCAAAAAGAAGAAATGACAAGATAATTTATGTATATCAATGGAGGAAATAAAGATGTGGAAAACAAGACAGGGATTCTCTACAATGACACTGTAGACCAATTGAAAGGGATGTAGCGCAGCT